CATAGTGGCTAGTGGCCCATTCAGGAATGATAAATTGGATTTCGCTACCGAGTATAGGGTAAGAATGGTTTATTGATATTGGATTTGATAAATATCAATGCAATGAATTGTTTCAAGACCGACCCTAATTACTTTTCTTTTATTGAATTGATCCCTATCAGAACGAAATTCACTTGATTGATACATGTACCTACCAATTCGACATAGATCCAAGATATTTCATCGAATCATGTGATGAAGAGATTCTACTTGTCCCCTGAACCAAATTTTTAGAGAAAAAACAATTTTCGATAACTTGTTGATCCCCTCTTTCCAGATTTATCATTTGTTAATTTCCTGACTTAGTGTGAGATAGAGATAGGCATATCTCATCTTAACAATGAGTGAATCAATGAATGAAAGTGGAAGAAATAGAGTTTAACCCTTTTTCTGGCGGACAAATCATTCCCTGAAAGGATCCTATCCTTCGTATTCGTATTATTGTATTATTTTCTATTTATATATATAAATTTATCATTATTTATTATTTTATTTAATTATTTATTATTTTATTTATATTATTTATATAATATATATAGATTTATATATAGATATATAGAATGGCGAGTAGAATGAATGATTCATGAATATAAATGACGAATCAAAAAATTCTATGGAATCATGAAAGACGGAAAGATTCGTCGGATCTAGTCATACCATTACATTATATTGACAATTTCAAAAAACTGTTCATACTATGAGCATAGTATGCTGGCGGTCGGGCAAGCATGCCCCCATCGTCTAGTGGTTCAGGACATCTCTCTTTCAAGGAGGCAGCGGGGATTCGACTTCCCCTGGGGGTAGGGTACTACGAAAGGAAGTTGATCATGGATTATCAATAAGCCTAGAATTGATTCTTCCTGGGTCGATGCCCGAGCGGTTAATGGGGACGGACTGTAAATTCGTTGGCAATATGTCTACGCTGGTTCAAATCCAGCTCGGCCCAATAATTCGCTGATCTACCATGAAATGATATAACCCATTTGTTTTGCAGAAATGCCTGATACGGAGGAATAAAAAAAATCAAACTTTCTGATATATCCCTACTTCTATTTATTTGCTCTATTTATTTTTATTTGTTCCCACAAATTCTGATCTTGCTAATGATCTAGATTCATATCAGGATCTGTAAGTATAAAGTCTAAGGAAAAGGGTAAAGAAAAAAAAGAAGAATCTTTTTTTCATTGAAAGATTTATTATCAATCGATTTGGCAATAACGAAAGGATTACTAGTAATCCATGTCGCTCTCACTAAAGTGCGTATCCATGTGGATATCAATATATCATTCGCGTCTATGTTACAACACGGCGATTCTAAATAGAAATGGTTTGAATGAAATCATAAGAATATGTATGCTATACACTTTATTTCCCTGGGATTGTAGTTCAATTGGTCAGAGCACCGCCCTGTCAAGGCGGAAGCTGCGGGTTCGAGCCCCGTCAGTCCCGACGGATCCAATAAATACTCAATTCATCTCTCCATTTTCTGTGAAAGAGGGGACAAGGAGCAGAATTTAATTCCCAACGGAGATCCTTATTTCTTTTTTTTTTTTTTGCTTTTTCGTTTCGCATTTCTCATCAAACAAATCCGGGAATTTCCATTACTTCAACTAGTACCAGTTGATTAGTACAATTATTGGTAGCATCATATTCAGAATTCCAAGAGATACCGTACTGGGTCGGACTTTTTCGATTGCTCCCGATCCGTGTAATGGAATAGAATACCCTATGTTTCCTGGGAGCACATACACAAATGGAATTCCTTTCTTGTACGCTACAAAATGAATTTAACATAGTTACCCTGATAGAATACTTTTCAGATTAAACCTATCTCTTTTTCTGGTTCCGATTGTGTGTAACCTCAATTACTAATTTGAATTTGAAACAATTTATCTCATTCAAATTGCACACTAAACTTTTGATATATGCGTCCCAGTCCTAATCCAAGGAACGAGGATATTAATAAAAGAAAGATCAAACAAGGATCCCGCCCCTCTTAGCAAGGGAATGAATAATATTTTTTTCTTCCTAAGGTAGGGGTCCCATCGAAGAAAGAACAAACTCTAAAATAGAGAATTTGATGGAATATTAGATCTTTTATACCGGGACTGATCTTTATCACACTTCTTTGTCTTCCAATAAAATTAGATCATTAAAAAAGCAGAGTTTAGAACGTCCGTTTTTCCATTTCACTTCTATTGTTTGTTTGGGTTTGTAACCAATGGAAGTGGAAAAGCGGTCAGATGATACTTCATCAGATGATTGTACAAGGAAGGCGGTAGTTTATAGAAAAGAAAGAATGGAAAAGAATGATAAATAAAGGAATTCTTGATTGGATCAGGAATCCAATTTTTGATTCGGTATGGATAAAAGATCTTCCTATGTTATACTATTCAATTCTCGACGATGAATCGATTTGATAGCTCAGATATTGTTATTCATGATATTGATCCGATTCAATATCATCGAGATGTAATTCATCCCATTGAATTTACAGGCGAAAGATTTATCATCTCTATGGGATTAAATCCCGAGTTATTGCGAAGTAAAAAAAAACGAAACGATGAGATTATGGAAGTAAATATTCTCGCATTTATTGCTACTGCACTGTTCGTTCTAGTTCCTACTGCTTTTTTACTTATCATCTACGTAAAAACAGTCAGTCAAAATGATTAATTTAAATGAAACTTGACTCCTTAGTTCTTATCAATGATTGAAGAAATAAAATCAAAAGGATTCCAATTTCACGTCTTAAATGAAATGAGCGGACTAGAATCAGCAGTATTCTATGAGATCCGATAGTATGGTAGAAAGATTCATATATTTCTTTCTACCATACTATTTATTAGTGTTATTGTAGTGTATAAAGTTGTACTGTATAAAGATAGAATAGATCAATCTAAAATATGTATCTTCATATTCATATATCATATATGTAGATATCAATTACATATATGTAATGTACATAGCACCGCAATTCTATTTCTTTGCTTCATCTATTTGATTTGTATTGATTCCAATCAATCTGAAAAAATAGAAAGGCAACTCTTACTCTTATGGTTCGAATTCCTAGATTTCTGATTATTTCCAATATAAATCCCGGTATCCGTCGAAAGAATCAAATCAATGAAGGAAAAATGGTATAGGCATATATTAATAAAAGAAAACCAAGTAATCTTTTTTTTTTGGCATTTCGAAGAAGTAATTGATTGAGCCGTTGACAGATGATTCAAGGAGTTCTATGGGAACTTCTTCGGATTTCGAAAAGGAGTAGTAAACCCCACCTATTTTTAACGCTTGAACCATGATATGAAACGAGTCGATAAAGCATAAATCAAATTTATAAAATAATAAAACAAGCGGTAAGTGCGCAATATGTGACTTGCCCAAGGCAAGATCTTATTATGCGTAGTATCTCGTTGGACAATCACTATGTCTATGCTGTTTCCCATAGAAAGTGCGTATCCACTTAATAACAGAATGACTTTCTCTTTGAACAGTAAAGTAAAGAGGGAAACAAATAAAAAGGTGTCCGTTGTTCCTCATTGTCCATATATAATTCTGGTAAGAGCCGGTTCATCGAAATAGAAAGTTTAGGAAGAATTCGGCTGGAAGAAATTTCCTATCATCTGTATCCTTTTTACTTTCGAAATACGAACATGGGAATCATTGAGATATCTGTTTGATTGAAAGGGTATTATTCATATAATACATTACTCCACCAGAATCCAATGGAATTTCGAAATAAAGATATTTTTATTTCAATTTAAATACTATTTTTAATTAATATTAATAATAATTAGAAATTAATACTTAAAATTAATATAGTTTAAAACGTTTTACAGAACGATCTATAAAACAATTGATACAGTTTGATTCCTCAACTCAATTAGTCGTACCCTTAGAGTCCACTTCTTCCCCATACTACGAGTGAAAGGGAAAATGTAAAGACTACCATTAAAGCAGCCCAAGCGAGACTTACTATATCCATGTGAATTATGTCCCCTATCTCTATGAATATGAAGGAATTATTCCATTATTGCTCACTAATAATAGTGGAATCAATGGTGCAGAGTCAAAAAAAAAAGGGGGGTTTCTGACCCAACACTATTGATGAACCAATCCAATAAATCCACTTATAACAAGTTCGTATATGATTTCTAGTAGAATCGGGAAATATTAAGCACAAGCAAAATAAAATAGGCAGTGACACCCTTGGAAAGTATCAAGGGAATGTTACTAATGGAACATGTAGGATAATAAAACCTATTGTTTCTTTTGTTGCCCTTCATAAGTAAAAGGCATAAAAATATGGAATCAAGATAGATCACTATCTATCACATACCTCTATTTCCCATTTGATCTAATCCTTACCGTCTCCCGATTGTCTATCGGGAGATAGCCTATTACATTCTTGATTAGGGGTTACCGAAAATAAATTCTTTCTTTTTGCACTTTTTTATATAAAAGCCAATTATCCATCCAATCTAATTCAAGACCTAGTCAGTAGACACTACATTAGTAGTGGAAGGGCTATCAAGACTTCCCGATTCCCTTCCACTACTAGAATCTTTCTTTCCTTGAATTCTAGACCCAAGGATTTACAGCCCTTTAGAGAACCTACAGATGCTTAGAATCATGCAAGTATCAACAGTCCTTTTCCCCCACTTCTGCTGTGCTGGGGAATAATTCGTCGAGTTATATCAGCAGAACAGAATAAGGAATTTTGAGTCTTTTGTTGATCAGGCGACACCCGGATTTGAACTGGGGAAAAAGGATTTGCAGTCCCCCGCCTTACCGCTCGGCCATGCCGCCAAAACGATACAAAATAGATGAAAATATTCCCCGGATTACTGAACTTCTTTTTTTTTTTATTATTGTACTTGCATCTTGAATCCCGTTTTACTTAATCCCTTTCCTAAAATAAATCCTTCCTTTTTTGGATTGGATCCATCCCTTCG